CCCCCCCCCCGTGTCAAACACCCCAATAACCAAGGGATACATAACCGGGTTCTCGTACATTCGAATAGTCCCCCAAATATGGCTTAAATTTTAGTATTGACTAAAAAAATAAACAAAATTTTTAATACCAAAAACCAACCCAAAATTTTCAAAAATTTCAGGTAGGATTTCAGTATTGATTTTTACCCAGTTAATGTAGCTTATTTAAAGCAAAGCACTGAAAATGCTTAGATGGATGCAAGCATCCCATAAACAACAAAAGGTTTGGTCCTAGCCTTATAATTAGTTGGAGGTAGAATTACACATGCAAATTTCCATAAACCGGTGTCAAATCCCACGGAGTTTCTTTTAACTCTTAGGAGAGGGTATCAAGTACATTCAATAGCTAAAGACGCCTTGCCTAGCCACACCCCCACGGGATCCAGCAGTGATAAAAATTAAGCAATGAACGAAAGTTCGACTAAGCCATACCTCATTTAGGGTTGGTAAATTTCGTGCCAGCCACCGCGGTCATACGATTAACCCAAACTAATTATTCTCGGCGTAAAACGTGTTACTAGAAACATACAAAATAGAATTAAAATCCATCCAATATGTGAAAATTCATCGCTGGACCTAAAACCAATGACGAAAGTAATTCTACCAACTAATACACGATAGCTAAGATCCAAACTGGGATTAGATACCCCACTATGCTTAGCCCTAAACTTCAATAATTTTCAAACAAAAATATTTGCCTGAGAACTACTGGCCACAGCTTAAAACTCAAAGGACTTGGCGGTACTTTATATCCATCTAGAGGAGCCTGTTCTATAATCGATAAACCCCGTTATACCTCACCACCCCTTGCTAATTCAGCCTATATACCGCCATCTTCAGCAAACCCTAAAAAGGAAGAAAAGTAAGCAAGAGAATCACCATAAAAACGTTAGGTCAAGGTGTAGCCAATGGGGTGGGAAGCAATGGGCTACATTTTCTTACAAAGAACATTACGCTACCCTTTATGAAACTAAAGGACAAAGGAGGATTTAGTAGTAAACTAAGAATAGAGAGCTTAGTTGAATTGAGCAATGAAGTACGTACACACCGCCCGTCACCCTCCTCAAACTAAATAAACGAGAACTATACATAATTTTATCAAACTTTTACGAGAGGAGATAAGTCGTAACAAGGTAAGCATACTGGAAAGTGTGCTTGGAACAACCATGACGTAGCTTAATCAACAAAAGCATCTGGCCTACACCCAGAAGACTCCACAACCATGGACATCATGAACCAACCCTAGCCCTACCAAACCCCAAATTCAATTATTAACATCCATAAAACAAACCATTTGACATAAAGAAAGTATTAGAGAAAGAAATCTACTTCAGGAGCTATAGAGGAAGTACCGCAAGGGAAAGATGAAAGAGTAATTAAAAGTAAAAATAAGCAAAGATTAAACCTTGTACCTTTTGCATAATGAGTTAACTAGAAAACATCTAACCAAGAGACCTTACGCTAGATACCCCGAAACCAAACGAGCTACCTAAGAGCAGTTTTAAGGACCAACCCGTCTATGTAGCAAAATAGTGGGAAGACTCCTAGGTAGAGGTGAAAAGCCTATCGAGCTTGGTGATAGCTGGTTACCCGACAAAGAATTTAAGTTCAACTTTAAGATTACCTCAAGAAATAACAATCAAAATGTAATCTTAAAATTTAAACTAAAGAGGGACAGCTCTTTAGTAATGGAAACAACCTTTCATAGTGAATAAATACACTAATCTTAAAAAACATTGTTGGCCTAAAAGCAGCCACCAATAAAGAAAGCGTTAAAGCTCAACACTATAGATCGCTCAATCCCATAAGCCATAATGAGTTCCTATAAATACTAATCGGGTTAATCTATAATCATATAGATGAGATACTGTTAACATGAGTAACAAGAACACTGTTCTCCATGCACAAGCCTATAACAACCCGGATGACCATTGTTAGTTAACATCAACAGGCAAAGACTTCACCAATAAGACCTGCCTAACCTAAATGTTAATCCAACACAGGTGTGCTACAAGGAAAGATTAAAAGAAGTAAAAGGAACTCGGCAAACAAGAATCCCGCCTGTTTACCAAAAACATCGCCTCTAGCATAAAAAGTATTAGAGGCACTGCCTGCCCAGTGACAAGAGTTCAACGGCCGCGGTATCCTGACCGTGCAAAGGTAGCATAATCACTTGTTCCTTAATTGGGGACTGGAATGAACGGCCTCACGAGGATTCAACTGTCTCTTACTTCTAATCAGTGAAATTGACCTCCCCGTGAAGAGGCGGGGATGATAAAATAAGACGAGAAGACCCTATGGAGCTTTAATTTACTAGTTTAACTACCCAACCACCACCCCTAATGGATCAAAAACAAAAGAAGTAAGCTAGTAATTTTGGTTGGGGTGACCTCGGAGAACAAAGCAACCTCCGAATGATTTTAACCAAGACCTACAAGTCAAAGTATTAGAAATCCAATTGACCCAATTCATTTGATCAACGGACCAAGTTACCCTAGGGATAACAGCGCAATCCTATTCAAGAGTCCATATCGACAATTAGGGTTTACGACCTCGATGTTGGATCAGGACATCCCAATGGTGTAGCAGCTATTAACGGTTCGTTTGTTCAACGATTAAAGTCCTACGTGATCTGAGTTCAGACCGGAGTAATCCAGGTCGGTTTCTATCTATTAACTATTTCTCCCAGTACGAAAGGACAAGAGAAATGAGGCCTCCTTTATCCAAGCGCCTTAAAACTAATATATGAAATCATCTAAATTTAGTAAGTTTGTTCAACAACACCCTAGACAAGGGGTTAATTAGGGTGGCAGAGCCCGGTAATTGCGCGAGATTTAAGACCTTGTCCCCAGAGGTTCAAATCCTCTCCCTAATAGTGTATCTAATAAATATTCTAATACTCCTAGTACCAGTACTAATTGCCATAGCATTTCTCACCTTAATCGAACGAAAAATCCTAGGCTACATACAACTACGAAAAGGCCCAAACATCGTAGGACCCTACGGAGTCCTTCAACCATTCGCAGACGCTATAAAACTGTTCATTAAAGAACCCTTAAACCCCCTAACCACTTCTACAATCCTATTCGTATTGGCCCCAACATTATCCCTATCCCTAGCACTAAGCTTGTGAATCCCATTACCCATACCACACCCCCTAGTAAACCTAAACCTAGGAATTTTATTTATCCTAGCCACATCAAGCCTTTCAGTGTATTCTATTCTATGATCAGGATGAGCATCAAACTCCAAATACTCCATATTCGGAGCTCTACGAGCAGTCGCACAAACAATTTCATACGAAGTAACAATAGCAATCATCCTATTATCCATTCTTTTAACAAGCGGCTCTTTCTCAATTCAATCTCTTATCTACACACAGGAACCCCTATGACTCCTAATCCCAACTTGACCCTTAGCCATAATATGATTCATCTCAACACTAGCGGAGACAAACCGAGCCCCATTTGACCTAACAGAAGGGGAATCAGAATTAGTTTCAGGATTCAATGTAGAGTACGCTGCCGGACCCTTCGCCTTGTTTTTTATAGCCGAATACATAAACATCATCCTAATAAACGCCCTCTCAACAATTGTATTCTTAGGCCCACTCCATGACTTCATGAACCCAGAATTCTACACCACAAACTTTGTACTAAAAACCTTGCTACTAACAACTATTTTCTTATGGGTTCGAGCCTCTTATCCACGATTTCGATACGACCAACTAATACACCTATTATGAAAAAATTTCCTACCACTAACCCTAGCCCTCTGCATATGACATACCTCTACCCCAATCTTCATAGCAAGCATTCCACCTTACACCTAGAAATATGTCTGAAAAAGAGTTACTTTGATGGAGTAAATTATAGAGGTTTAAACCCTCTTATTTCTAGAACGATAGGAATTGAACCTATACCTAAGAATCCAAAATTCTCCGTGCTACCCATTACACCCCATTCTAAAGTAAGGTCAGCTAATAAAGCTATCGGGCCCATACCCCGAAAATGTTGGTTTAACCCCTTCCCGTACTAATTAATCCAATTACACTAACAATTATCTATCTAACTATTGTAACAGGGCCAATAATTACAATATTGAGCTCCAACTTATTCGTTATATGGATCGGACTAGAAATAAACCTACTAGCCCTTATCCCACTCATAATCAACAACTCCAACCCACGCTCCACTGAGGCAGCAACTAAGTACTTCCTTACACAAGCAACCGCCTCAATAATTCTCCTACTCTCTATCCTAATAAACTTTAAACAACTAGGTCTATGAACATTCCAACCCGAAACTAATGATACCATCATAACAATAACTTTCATCTCCCTGGCAATCAAACTAGGCCTAGCCCCATTCCACTCATGACTCCCAGAAGTTACACAAGGAATTAAACTTAGCGTAGGACTTATTCTTCTCACATGACAGAAAACCGCCCCATTATCCATTTTATTCCAATTTTATGAACTAATTAACCCCAACCTCTTAATTTTATCAGCCATCATCTCAGTATTAATTGGAGGCTGAAATGGACTTAACCAAACACAAACACGAAAAATCCTAGCCTACTCATCCATCGCCCACATAGGATGAATAACATCTATCCTGCCATATAACCCATCACTAACAACCCTAAACCTCCTAATCTATATCATTATAACAATCCCTATATTCTTTATCTTCCACGCCCACTCATTTACATCTATCACTTCCATATCACTCATATGAAACAAAATACCAATAGCCCTATCTATAATCTCATTAATTTTACTATCCACAGGAGGACTGCCACCACTCACAGGATTCCTACCCAAATGAGCTATCATCACCGAACTCATAAAGAACAACAACTTATTCTTAGCCACACTAATAGCAATAGCTGCCCTGATCAACTTATTTTTTTACACACGACTAATTTACTCAACCTCACTAACCACCTTCCCCAGCAATAATAACTCCAAAATGTACACCCACCAAAACCACACAAAAAACAACAACATGCTAGCACCAATAACAATCATTAGTACAATAACACTCCCCCTTACCCCCTTACTTTTGTACTAGAAGTTTAGGATAGCCAGTCCAAGAGCCTTCAAAGCCCTAAGCAAACCCATAAAGTTTAACTTCTGATAAGGACTGCAAGACTACATCTTACATCTAATGAGTGCAAATCAATTGCTTTAATTAAGCTAAATCCTCCACTAGATTGATAGGACTCAAACCTATAAACTTTTAGTTAACAGCTAAACACCCTAATATGGCTTCAATCTACTTCTCCCGCCTAGCAGAAAGGGGGCGGGAGAAGCCTTAGTAGAGGTGTTCTCTACACCTTCGAATTTGCAATTCGATGTGATTATCACCTTAAGGCTTGGTAAAAAGAGGCTTTATCCTCTGTGCTTAGATTTACAGTCTAATGCTTTACTCAGCCATTTTACCTATGTTCATTAATCGCTGATTGTTTTCCACTAATCATAAAGACATCGGAACCTTGTATTTACTATTTGGAGCCTGAGCAGGAATAGTAGGGACAGCCCTAAGCATCCTAATTCGAGCAGAACTCGGTCAGCCAGGTGCACTATTAGGAGATGACCAAATCTATAACGTAATTGTCACTGCCCACGCATTCGTAATAATCTTCTTCATGGTCATACCAATGATAATTGGCGGTTTCGGCAATTGACTTGTCCCGCTAATAATTGGAGCGCCAGACATGGCATTTCCCCGAATGAATAACATAAGCTTCTGGCTCCTACCCCCATCATTTCTTCTCTTACTTGCATCATCAATAGTAGAAGCCGGAGCGGGAACAGGCTGAACTGTATACCCACCATTAGCTGGCAACCTAGCACATGCCGGAGCATCAGTTGACCTAACAATTTTTTCACTACACTTAGCAGGTGTCTCATCAATCCTAGGGGCAATTAACTTTATCACTACAATCATCAATATAAAACCACCAGCTATAACACAATACCAAACCCCCCTATTCGTCTGATCAGTCCTAATCACTGCTGTCCTCCTACTACTCTCCCTCCCTGTTCTAGCCGCAGGAATTACAATACTTCTTACAGACCGTAACCTAAACACCACCTTTTTCGACCCAGCTGGAGGCGGTGACCCCATCCTCTATCAACACCTATTCTGATTCTTCGGTCACCCCGAAGTTTATATCCTTATCCTCCCTGGCTTTGGTATTATCTCCCACATCGTAACTTACTATTCAGGTAAAAAAGAACCGTTTGGATACATGGGGATAGTCTGAGCTATAATATCTATCGGATTCCTAGGATTTATTGTCTGAGCCCACCATATATTTACAGTAGGACTTGACGTGGACACACGAGCTTACTTTACATCAGCCACAATAATTATTGCTATCCCAACAGGAGTGAAAGTCTTTAGCTGACTGGCAACCCTACATGGGGGTAATATCAAATGATCCCCCGCAATATTATGAGCACTAGGCTTCATTTTCCTATTTACAGTAGGAGGACTTACAGGCATTGTACTGTCCAACTCTTCCCTAGACATCGTCCTCCATGATACATACTATGTAGTCGCCCACTTCCACTATGTCCTCTCCATAGGTGCTGTATTTGCTATTATAGCTGGGTTTGTACACTGATTCCCACTATTTACAGGATACACACTAGATGATATATGAGCTAAAACACACTTTGCCATCATATTCGTAGGAGTAAATATAACATTTTTCCCACAACATTTCCTCGGCCTCTCAGGCATGCCACGACGCTATTCCGACTACCCAGACGCTTACACAACATGAAACACAGTTTCATCTATAGGATCCTTTATCTCACTAACAGCAGTCCTAATCATAGTTTTCATAATTTGAGAAGCCTTTGCCTCTAAACGAGAAGTGCTTAACGTAGAACACACTTCCACAAATCTAGAATGACTCCACGGGTGTCCCCCACCGTTCCACACATTTGAAGAACCAACCTTTGTTAAAGTGAAATAAGAAAGGAAGGATTCGAACCCCCTAAAACTGGTTTCAAGCCAGAACCATAGCCTCTATGTCTTTCTCAATGAGATATTAGTAAATAAATTACATAACTTTGTCAAAGTTAAATTATAGACTAAACTCTATATATCTTATATGGCTTATCCCTCCCAACTAGGCTTACAAGATGCTTCCTCACCTATCATAGAAGAACTAATAAACTTCCACGACCACACACTCATAATTGTATTCTTAATTAGCTCTCTAGTCCTGTACATCATCACCCTCATACTAACAACAAAACTAACTCACACTAGCACTATAGATGCCCAAGAAGTAGAGACCATCTGAACCATCCTCCCAGCTGTAATCTTAATCCTAATTGCCCTACCTTCCTTGCGCATTCTATACATAATAGACGAGATTAACAACCCCGCCCTTACAGTAAAAACTATGGGTCACCAGTGATACTGAAGTTATGAGTACACAGACTACGAAGACCTCTGTTTCGACTCATACATGGTTCCAACCTCTGAATTAAAGCCCGGAGAACTTCGTCTCCTAGAAGTTGATAACCGGGTAGTTCTCCCCATAGAACTGCCCATCCGAATACTAATCTCATCTGAAGACGTCCTTCACTCATGAGCTGTACCCTCTCTAGGATTAAAAACAGACGCCATCCCAGGACGACTAAATCAAGCAACTATCTCATCCAACCGTCCTGGACTATTCTATGGCCAATGCTCAGAAATCTGCGGCTCCAACCATAGCTTTATGCCTATTGTACTCGAAATAGTCCCTCTAAAAAATTTTGAAGACTGATCTTTATCAATAATCTAATCACATTACGAAGCTCAGAGCGTTAACCTTTTAAGTTAAAGTTAGAGATACAAAATCTCCGTAGTGAATGCCACAATTGGACACATCCACATGGTTTATCACCGTACTGTCAACTACAATCACACTATTCATTCTAATACAACTAAAAGTTTCACTTCATAACTTCCCACAAACCCCATCAATCAAATCAATTAAACTTACAAAAACAAGCTATCCCTGAGAATCAAAATGAACGAAAATCTATTCACCTCTTTCATTACCCCTACAATAATAGGCCTACCTATTGTCGTACTCATCATTATAATCCCATCAGTACTTATAACCTCCTCCAAACGACTGATCTCAAACCGCCTACACTCATTTCAACAATGACTGATCAAACTTGTTACTAAACAAATAATATTAATTCACTCACCCAAAGGACGAACATGATCACTCATACTAGTATCCTTAATTATATTCATTGGCTCAACCAACCTTCTAGGACTACTGCCTCACACATTCACTCCAACAACACAATTATCAACAAACTTAGGAATAGCGATCCCATTATGAGCTGGGGCTGTAATTTTAGGCTTCCGCCACAAGCTAAAAGCTTCACTAGCCCACTTCCTCCCTCAGGGAACACCTATATCCCTTATCCCTATACTAATCATCATCGAAACTATCAGCTTATTCATTCAACCTATAGCCCTAGCAGTCCGTCTAACAGCCAACATCACCGCAGGTCACCTATTAATTCACCTAATTGGAGGAGCCACATTAGTCCTCACAAGCATTAGCCCACCAACAGCTATAATTACATTTATTATCTTGTCCCTCCTCACTATCCTAGAATTCGCCGTAGCCCTTATCCAAGCTTACGTATTTACCCTGCTAGTGAGCCTCTACCTACATGATAACACCTAATGACCCACCAAACCCATGCCTTCCATATAGTAAATCCAAGCCCATGACCTCTAACAGGGGCCTTTTCTGCCTTGCTATTAACCTCAGGCCTAGTTATATGATTTCACTACAACTCAACTATCCTTCTATCACTAGGACTCCTAGGTAATTCACTCACTATATTCCAATGATGACGCGACGTGATCCGAGAGGGCACTTATCAAGGACACCACACACCCGTTGTACAAAAAGGATTACGTTACGGAATGATCCTCTTCATCATCTCCGAGGTATTTTTCTTTGCAGGTTTTTTCTGAGCTTTTTACCACTCAAGCTTAGTTCCAACACATGACCTAGGAGGATGCTGACCACCAACAGGAATCACCCCCCTTAACCCCCTAGAAGTCCCACTACTAAACACATCAGTTTTATTAGCATCAGGAGTATCTATTACATGAGCCCACCATAGCCTAATAGAAGGTAAGCGCAATAACATGAATCAAGCCCTATTTATCACAATCATATTAGGAGTGTATTTCACCATTCTACAAGCCTCAGAATATTTTGAAACCCCTTTCTCCATCTCAGACGGAATCTACGGGTCCACTTTCTTCATAGCAACAGGATTCCACGGACTCCACGTAATCATTGGCTCCACCTTCCTAATTATCTGCCTCCTACGACAACTAAAATACCACTTCACATCTAGCCACCACTTCGGCTTTGAAGCAGCAGCATGATATTGACACTTCGTAGATGTAGTATGATTATTCCTATATGTCTCCATTTATTGATGAGGATCATACTTTCTTAGTATAATTAGTACATCTGACTTCCAATCAGTTAGTTCTAGTATAACCTAGAAGAAAGTAACCCACATGACACTTGTCCTATTAATTAATATCGCTCTGGCTATTATATTAATTCTCGTAGCCTTCTGACTTCCTCAGCTTAACGTTTATACCGAAAAAGCCAATCCGTATGAATGTGGGTTCGATCCTATAAGCTCTGCCCGACTGCCTTTCTCAATGAAATTTTTCCTAGTAGCAATTACCTTCCTCCTATTCGACCTTGAAATCGCATTACTCCTCCCCCTTCCATGGGCAATACAACTTACAAACATAAAGGTACTAGCAACTATTGCATTCACCCTAATCACAATTTTAGCCCTGGGCCTAGCTTACGAGTGGACACAAAAGGGCTTAGAATGAACAGAATAATTGGTAATTAGTTTAATTAAAATTAATGATTTCGACTCATTAGATTATGACAATGTCATAATTACCAAAAATGACACCTGCTGTATTTAATATCACCCTAGCTTTCACTTTCTCTTTCCTAGGGACCCTAATATTCCGAACACATCTTATGTCCACCCTACTATGTCTAGAAGGCATAATACTATCCCTATTCATCCTAGCCACCATTACACCCTTAAATACACACTCAATAATTATACTTCCTATCCCCATCGTCATTTTAGTATTCGCTGCCTGTGAGGCAGCTGTAGGTCTAGCCCTACTAGCAAAAATTTCAAACACCTATGGTACTGACTTCGTACATAACCTTAACCTTTTACAATGTTAAAAATTATCCTACCATCACTAATACTGCTACCCCTTACCTGACTCTCAAACAACAAAAAAATATGAATTAACGTAACGGCCTACAGCCTACTAATTAATCTTATCTCCATCAACCTCCTATGCCAGAACAATGAGAATTACCTAAGCTTCTCCACTATATTCTCCGCAGACCCCTTATCCGCCCCACTTCTAGTCCTAACAACCTGGCTACTTCCACTGATACTCCTAGCTAGCCAGAACCACATCAAAAAAGAGCCAGAACATAACAAAAAACTATATGTCTCCCTTCTAGTATGCCTGCAAACCCTACTAATTATGACATTCTCTGCCAACGAACTCATTATATTTTACATCCTATTTGAAGCCACCCTCATCCCAACCCTCATTATCATCACACGATGGGGGAACCAAACAGAACGCCTGAACGCCGGTATTTATTTCCTTTTTTACACCCTAGTGGGATCTATCCCACTATTAATTGCCCTAATCTATATTCAAAACTCAGCAGGAACATTGAACCACATATTAATAACACTAAACTCCTCACCAACAGACCTAACATGATCAAATAACACCCTATGACTAGCCTGCATAATGGCCTTTATAGTTAAAATACCACTATACGGGATTCACCTATGACTCCCTAAAGCCCATGTAGAAGCCCCTATTGCGGGCTCTATGATCTTAGCAGCAATCCTGCTGAAATTAGGAGGCTACGGTATAATACGAATCTCTACAATTCTAGACCCAGTAACCAAGCACATAGCCTACCCCTTCATTATATTGTCGCTGTGGGGAATAATTATAACCAGCTCTATCTGCCTCCGACAGACAGACCTAAAATCTATAATCGCTTACTCCTCAGTCAGCCATATAGCCCTAGTCATCGCAGCCATTATAATCCAAACCCCATGAAGCTTCATAGGAGCTACAACACTAATAATCGCTCATGGTCTAACATCTTCCTTATTATTTTGCCTAGCAAATACAAACTATGAACGTATCCATAGTCGAACAATAATCATAGCCCGGGGCCTACAAATGGTCTTCCCATTAATGGCCACATGATGAATTATAGCAAGCTTAGCTAACCTTGCCTTACCACCAACAATTAACTTAGTAGGAGAATTAATAATTACAGTTTCCCTGTTTTCCTGATCAAACCCATCTATCATTCTATTAGGAACAAACATTCTTCTCACATCCCTCTACTCAATCTACATAATCGTTACCACACAACGAGGTAAACTTACCAACCACATAAACAACTTACAACCCTCACACACGCGAGAACTAACACTCATAATCCTCCACATCCTACCATTAATACTACTCACTATCAACCCCAAATTAATCATGGGCCCCACACTGTGTTAACATAGTTTAAAAAAAATATCAGACTGTGAATCTGAAGATAGGATATAAATACCCTTGTTCACCAAGAAAGTATGCAAGAGCTGCTAACTCATGCCCCCGTATTTAAACATACGGCTTTCTTACTTTTATAGGATAGAAGTAATCCATTGGTCTTAGGAGCCAAAAACTTGGTGCAACTCCAAATAAAAGTAATAAACATTATTACATCCTCCATTTTTCTCATCCTAGCACTACTATTATTCCCCATAGCCATCTCATTCACCAACATAACAAAACACATAGACTTCCCCAATTATGTAACCTCCTGCATCAAATGTGCATTCTTCATCAGCCTAATCCCACTTTCCTCCTTCTTTAACTCCGGCGCAGAATTCATAATTACAAGCTGACAATGAGCTTCCATTGGATCTATTAAGCTATCACTAAGTCTAAAGTTTGACTTCTTCTCTATTATTTTCTTACCAGTGGCTCTCTACGTCACATGATCAATCATAGAATTCTCTATGTGGTATATACACTCGGACCCTAACCTAAATCGATTTATTAAGTACCTACTAATATTCCTAATCACCATAATTATCCTAACCACCGCTAATAACCTATTTCAACTCTTCATCGGCTGAGAAGGAGTAGGAATTATGTCCTTTTTACTAATCGGATGATGGCACGGGCGAACCGATGCAAACACAGCTGCTCTACAAGCCATCCTATATAATCGCATCGGCGATATTGGCTTCATATTAACAATAGCTTGACTATGAACAAAAACCAATTCATGAGAACTTCAACAAATCTTCATTGTAAGCAACCCAGACACCCTACCTCTCGCAGGTCTCCTGCTAGCCGCTACAGGAAAATCAGCCCAATTCAGCCTTCACCCATGACTCCCTTCAGCTATAGAAGGGCCAACTCCTGTTTCAGCTCTACTTCACTCAAGCACTATAGTCGTTGCAGGAGTGTTCTTACTAATTCGATTCCACCCCCTTATCTCCAATAATAATGCTATTTTAACAGCAATACTATGTTTAGGAGCTATAACCACCTTGTTCACAGCAATTTGCGCACTTACCCAAAACGACATCAAAAAAATCGTAGCGTTCTCAACATCAAGCCAGCTAGGACTTATGATAGTTACCCTAGGAATCAACCAACCTCACCTAGCTTTTCTTCATATTTGCACCCATGCTTTCTTCAAAGCCATACTATTTATATGCGCAGGATCTATTATCCACAGCCTTAATGACGAACAAGACATTCGAAAAATAGGAGGACTAGCAAAAACTATGCCATTCACATCTTCCTGTCTAATAATTGGCAGCCTGGCCCTAACAGGAATTCCATTCCTCACAGGATTTTATTCTAAAGACCTAATTATCGAAGCAGCCAATACCTGCTACACCAACGCCTGAGCCCTATCAATTACACTAGTAGCCACCTCTATAACAGCCGTCTATAGCATGCGAATCATCTATTTCGTCCTAATAACTAAACCCCGATTCCCTACCACAATCATCATTAACGAAAATAACCCACTACTAATTAATCCAATCAAACGACTAGCACTAGGAAGCATCCTAGCAGGATTTTTTATCTCATACAACATCCCACCCACAACCGTACAAGTAATAACCATACCCTGATACATAAAAACTGCAGCTCTAATCATCACCATCGCAGGATTTGCAATCGCATTAGACTTAAACAACCTAACCAACAACCTCAAACCAACTAAACCCACATCTCCAAACTCATTCTCAACCTCCCTAGGCTACTTCCCAACAATCATACACCGACTTCTCCCCTTAAAAACACTTAACACAAGCTTTAAGACAGCCCTAACCATATTAGACCTCATCTGACTAGAAAAAGCCATTCCAAAGGCCACCTCCATCCTCCACACACTCACCTCCTCTGCCTTAAGCTCTCAAAAGGGAATAGTGAAATTATATTTCCTATCGTTCTTAGTAACACTAATTTGTGTTCCAATAATTATAATCACCTAGTTTCCACGAGTAATTTCAATAATAATAAGCACACCCATGAACAAAGTTCAACCAGAGACAATCATCAATCATGCAGAACAATCATATAAAGCAGCTACACCAGCTCCCCCCTCACCCATAAGTCCCAACCCATCACTATCATAAATCACTCATCCCCCCATACTATTAAACTCTAATATCACATCCACACCCTCATAATAATAAGTTACAAACAGCATACCCATCTCCATAAAGGTACTCATAAACATAATACCAATCGCCAATCAACTAGACACTAACGCCTCAGGATAATCCTCTGCAGACATAGCAGTAGTATAACCAAACACCACCAACATACCCCCTAAATAAATTAAAAACACCATAAACCCCAAAAACGATCCCCCCATCCCCAACACCGCTAAACAACCCGAACACCCACTAATAATTAAACACAACCCACCATGAATAGGTGAAGGTTTTAAAGAAGTGCCTAAACAACCTAGCACAATCGCTGAACTTAAAAAATAAATTAATTCTGTCATAATTCCTACATAGACTTCAACTATGACCAATGACATGAAAAATCATCGTTGTTATTCAACTATAGAAACTCTTAATGACAGTCATCCGAAAAAACCACCCACTAATCAAAATCATTAATCACTCGTTCATTGACCTCCCAGCCCCATCAAACATCTCATCATGATGAAATTTTGGCTCACTACTTGGCCTTTGCCTGATTGTCCAAATCCTTACAGGATTATTCCTAGCCATACACTACACATCAGACACATCAACAGCATTCTCATCAGTAGCCCATATCTGCCGAGATGTAAACTACGGCTGACTCATCCGATACCTTCATGCCAACGGAGCCTCCATATTCTTCATCTGCTTATTTCTGCACGTAGGGCGGGGAATCTACTACGGTTCTTACAATATAATCGAAACATGAAACATAGGCATTATCCTGCTATTCGCTGTCATAGCCACAGCATTCATAGGCTACGTTCTTCCATGAGGCCAAATATCATTCTGAGGAGCCACAGTAATTACAAACCTACTATCAGCTATCCCCTACATCGGCACATCCCTAGTCGAATGAATCTGAGGAGGGTTCTCAGTAGACAAAGCCACCCTCACACGATTTTTTGCCTTCCACTTCATCTTACCCTTTATCATCATCGCCCTCGCGCTAGTCCACCTACTATTTCTACACGAAACAGGATCCAGCAATCCAACTGGACTGAACTCAGACGCAGACAAGATCCCCTTCCACCCCTACTATACAATCAAAGACTTCTTAGGGGTTTTATTACTATTAATAGTTCTCATAATTTTGGCTTTATTTTTCCCAGATGTTCTCGGAGACCCTGATAATTTCACCCCTGCAAATCCACTCAATACTCCACCACACATTAAGCCAGAATGATATTTCCTCTTCGCCTACGCCATCTTACGATCAATCCCCAACAAACTAGGAGGTGTCCTCGCCCTAATCTTATCAATTTTAATCCTAGCCCTTATACCCTTTCTCCACACCTCAAAACAACGAACACTCACCTTCCGTCCAATCACACAAACAATGTACTGAATCCTAGTAGCTGACCTCCTCATCCTCACATGAATCGGCGGCCAACCAGTTGAATACCCATTCATCATCATTGGGCAAACCGCTTCTATTGCTTACTTCACCATTATCGTAATCCTAATGCCAATAGCAGGCATAATTGAAAACAACATCCTAGACTTAGATTAAATGTCCTGATAGTATAAATATTACACTGGTCTTGTAAACCAGTAATGAAAAAACCTTTTTCTCAGGGCATCAAGAAGGAAGGACTACTCCCCCACCATCAACACCCAAAGCTGATATTCTACTTAAACTACTTCTTGTACATAAATTTATCTTACACATAATACATCTATGTATATCGTGCATTATGTTTACTGCCCCTAGCATATAAGCATGTATTATATATCAATTATCTAAGACATAATATTATTAATCAACATTACTCCTTCATAACATGACTATTAAGATCAACTATTTAATTAATGCTCTTTTCACATACCTGTATATTTTACATACCCCATTAAGTCATAAACTCTTCTTGTCCATACGGATATTCACCACCTCACTTAGTCTCTTATTACCCATCCTCCGTGAAACCAGCAACCCGCCCACCTTATGCCCCTCTCCTCGCTCCGGGCCCATTTAAACTTGGGGGTTACTAATGTGAAACTTTATCAGGCATCTGGTTCTTACCTCAGGGCCATATAATGTTTTATCGTCCATACGTTCCCCTTAAATAAGACATCTCGATGGTACGGGTCTAATCAGCCCATGCCCAGCATAACTGTAATCTCGCGCAGTTGGTATTTTTTTATTTTCGGTATGCACCGCCTCAGCATAGCCGTCAAGGCATGAAGTTCAACTTACCGTCCAGACGAACTTATCATTCAAGTGTCATTTATCCCCATAGGCTCCCCGCCAACATATTAATTAATTGGACCGGGACATATCAACAAGCCGTATATTCATGCAAATGTTACCCCCTCCCAACACCCTCTCTAGAGCATATTATTCATGTTAGATAGACATAAGCTCCATTGAACCCAGACCCACCTAGCTATTCCCCCCCCCCCGTGTCAAACACCCCAATAACCAAGGGATACATAACCGGGTTCTCGTACATTCGAATAGTCC